GAAATTGAATATAAAAAATAGATGGAAACAAATTGCGTCCAATAGGATTTGAACCTATACCAAAGGTTTAGAAGACCTCTGTCCTATCCATTAGACAATGGACGCTTTTCATTCCGACTTTTTTTTTCTTTCGAATCTTTTTCCTATCTCTAACCTTGCTCGTAAAAAAATGGAGAGAATTTAGGGAATACAGATGTGTAGTTACATTTATTCACATTAATGATACACGCATCATTATCATAATGAATATCGAAAGCGGGTAGCGGGAATCGAACCCGCATCGTTAGCTTGGAAGGCTAGGGGTTATAGTCGACGCCAATTCCTCATTTAAAAATTGAGCGTCTCTAATTCAAAACCGAACATGAAACTTTTGTTTCATTCGGCTCCTTTATGGAAACCGGATTCCCAGATCTAAGTCGTAAACACACTAAAAATCAATAACAAAAGAGATCCATAACATCTATGTCAGCTTTTCTGCCTGAATACATCCAAAACAACTCGCTTTTTAGATGATCCCTCTAGAAGAGAGGAATTAGTATATTATTTATTATATATATATATTAATTTATTAATTAATAATATATATTATTAATTAATAATATATATTATAATTCTAACAAATCCTTCTAGTTACTTCGTTCTTTATTTCCACTTGTGAGAATCCTGAGGAAAATATTGTGTTTCCGCCGAGCTAAAACAATATGTCGATGGCTTTAGTAAACCAAAGGCATCGTTTATAGCCATTTCGCTTCAACTCCTCCCCGAAAAAAAAAATTGAAGATCTAGTTACGATTAGAAAAATACTTTGTGTATCACTCTCCATGGATTCTTTACTCATATTCCTTCAATTGGAAGTCTTTATCCAACTCAAAAAAATTATGCTTCGCGATTCCACAATCCAATTTTTTTTATTGACCCTTGGATACAAATCACGAGAATTATATTCTTCCTCAAATCGTTTAGTGAGAGGTAAAGGATTTAATCCTTTCTAAGAAATAAAGTTTTTAATCGGAATATAAAAAAACCGAAAGACCCCTTAACTATTTAAACTGTTAATAGAACGAATCACACTTTTACCACTAAACTATACCCGCTACAGTGTGATTATTGTATATGAATGGACCTTTTGTCGAACAAGAGCATCATACTCAAGATAGGATAGAAAAAAAGGAAATTAGCTTGAAAGTAAAAAAAGTGCATTGTTGTTGTTAAACGATATATATTTTTTTTTTCGCGGGATTTCGGTTGACAAAACAAAAAAACCGTGTAACTATAAAAAAAATAAATCAAAAATCAATTATTAATTATAACAAAACATATTCTTTCCTATATAATAAATAGGAATGTTTATCCATTCTAATGATATAGAATCCATATATCCATATATAGAATTCTATCGGAATCGCGAAAGGAAAGGTGGAAAATTTATTCGGATTTACCATTACATTATATTGACAATATATGAATATGGAGATATTTTTTTTTATCTTTATTTAGAACTCTTTCTATTTTTATATATTTATATGTTAAGATATTTATAAAATTGTGGAGGATTTTTAACATGCCCCCTAGAAAAAAAGGATATTCTAAAAAAAAAGAAGAATTCTGGATGCCACTTTTATTACTATTGCTACACTTTTTTGGAGCATTTATTATCAAAAGGATTCATAACAAAAACCGTGGTTGGTTTATGTGGCCCCGCAGTTTGCAACTATAACAGGGGGCTTTCCATTTGATTCGAGGGATGAATCAGAGGGCTCGCCCTCGAAAGATAATGATCAAGGTCAAGGATCGACTGAATCTAAAAAATACTCTTTGAGGATTTATTATCCAAAAAAGTATAATGATTCAGTAGAAAACACTGATTTGATTCAGTAGAAAACACAGATTCCGCAGGGCATTTTCTGGACACCATTGATTCAGATTCAACAGAATCTGATTCCGACATTACCCATTCGAGGGAGCCACTCCTCCCGAATGACACGTACTCCCATAAAAGAAAGACATACCATATTGAATTTAGCTAATTCTTCAGATTCAACAGAATCTGATTCTGTCCCATCGACTTCGCGAAATACGAAAAAAAAAAAGAAAAACAATTAGTTTATTTTTAGATTATTAGCGAATTTTCTTTGGCCAGATTAATTGGAAGCTTTTTTATTTTTATCATTATTTATTCTAATTTACTAAAAAAAGATTTTATATCCTTATACCATATATTAATAATATGGATATAAACTAGATATTTCGAATAATATTATGAGACCTTAAGATATAATTTATTGTTGTTATTTTATTTGATACATTGCGGTACATAATGTTCGTGAATTAGGTGAAGTAAGTTCCGGAAAGAGAGGGATTCGAACCCTCGGTACGAATAATTCGTACAACGGATTAGCAATCCGACGCTTTAGTCCACTCAGCCATCTCTCCCAACTAAAAAAAATGGAAAAATACTATGTTACACACTATAATCTACTATAAATCGACTATAATCTTA